ATTACCAATTGATAAATCTCTAACTTTAGGTCTTTTTTAATTAAATTTATTCAATTGTAAAATAAAAAACGGGGGTATCTAGGGAGTAGTCATTTCCAAATGAATTCTCCCTAGATACATATCTAATTAATTTCATTAATTAAAATGGGTTCGACTGGAAAATCGAAATTACGTTGAAGGTTTCAAATCCATTGCAATTTCAAATTGACTTTTTAGTCAATTTTTGTTTGAAATGCTTTTTCTATTTTTTTTCTAGAATATCTAATATCTTTTTTACATCTTCTACGTGAAAATGTTCAATTTTGATAAGGTCTTCTTGACTGTTATTCAAAAGGTCCAATAATGTATGTATATTGGACTTTTTGAGACAATTGTAGATTCTGGGAGGCAATTCTAATTGGTCAATAAAAATATATTGAAAGGCTAGTTCTTTTTTTTTTTTTCTTAGGTTAACTAATCTATTATGAAAAGGAAAAAAGGGTAAAGTAACTTGATGTTGATTGTTCTCTAAATAGAACGTTTCTTCTTCTACATGTAGAAAAGGAAGAAATAAATGAATCAAATTCCGGGAGGCTTCCTGAAGTGCTTCTTTAGGAGTTAAACTTCCATTTGTCCATATTTCTAGAAAAAGAATCTCTTGTTTTTCATTCCCATTCCCATAAGAATGAATACTATGATTCGCGTTTTGAACAGGCATGAATACAGCATCTATAGGATAACTTCTGTCTTCAAAGTTATTTGACATTTTTAGACTATATCCGCGATTCCTCTCGATTTTTAATCCAATACACAAATCTATTGGTTCCGTTAAGGTAGCTATATGCTGTGTATTATCAATGATTTCCACAGAGGGCGGTAAAATTATGTCTCGAGCAGTTATATATCCAGGACCTTGGACACAAATAAGCGCGTTGCGCGTTCCATATAGATTACTTCTTAATACAATCTCGTTCAAATTCATTAAAATTTCATGTACTGATTCTTGAATACCTACTATGTTAGAATAGTCATGTGGTATATTCTCAGATTTTGCACGTGTAATACATGTTCCTTCTATTTCGCCAAGTAAAGCTCTTCGCATCGCAATGCCTATTGTGTCGGCTTGACCTTTCATAAGTGGAGACAGAATAAAGCGTCCATAATAAAGACGCTTACTGTCTCTTCTTGATTCAACACACTTCCACTGTAGTGTCCGAGTAGATACTTTGACTTTCTCTCGAACCATAGTAATTTTATTTGATCAGATCATTGAATCGTTTATTTCTCTTGAAACCCTTTTCAGCCTTTATTTAGTTCTATACACGTCTTTTTTTAGGGGGTCTACAACCATTATGTGGCATAGGGGTTACATCTCGTACGAAACTTAAAAGTATACCGCTTCTACGAATAGCTCGTAATGCTGCATCTCTTCCGAGTCCAGGGCCTTTTATCCTTACTTCAGCTCGTTGCATACCTTGATCCACTACTGCTCGAATAGCATTTCCTGCTGCGGTTTGGGCAGCAAAAGGTGTTCCTCTTCTTGTACCCCGGAATCCACAAGTACCTGCGGAGGACCAAGAAATCACCCGACCCCGTACATCTGTAACGGTCACAATGGTATTGTTGAAACTTGCTTGAACATGAATAACTCCCTTTGGTATTCTACGTACATTTTTACGTGAACCACTACGTGTATTTTTACGTGAACCAATTCTTAATATAGGTTTTGCCATATTTTTTCATTTCACAAGAAATATATGGATATATCCATTTCATGTCAAAACGGACCTTTTTTTTTTTTCCAGCTCCTTGGAAGTGGCTTTTCCTTTACTTTAGTTCCTTTAGTAAGATTATCCTTGTCTTTGTTTATGCCTCGGGTTGGAACAAATTACTATAATTCGTCCCCTCCTACGGATTAGTCGACACTTTTCACAAATTTTACGAACGGAAGCCCTTATTTTCATAGTTGTTATTCCTTAATTCTGTGAATATATTTATTGGTGGACGAAAAAAAGGTTTCTTGATATTTTTGAATCTTGAATTGTATCAAGGAATGTTGAAATTGAAAAAACCACTTACTCATTTGAATCCTTGTTATGGAGTCTAGAAAATAGCTGCCCCCTGATTAACTTATACCTAAGAACTTACTCAAAATTTTACTTTTTTCGCCTATAGGTATACCTATACAAAAATATGTCGAATCCTTTCAGAAGCATGACCTAAAATAAAAAAAATCTTTAGTATTTAAACAAAATCGAACCATGCCGTTCGGAAGTGATTCAGAAAGAAAACTTTCATTAATTCATTTTTTTCTTTAATTTCATTCGAAGTAAAACATCGGAAACTTTTTTGAGCAGGGGTGGTATTACACAACCCCCCTTTTTTTCACAAATCGTAAGTTCCGGATATCCAATTTTTATATTAGAAGGATTACCATATATAACACAAAATTTCTCCGCCGATTCTTTTTAGTCGAGCTTCTCGGTCTGTCATTATACCTTGAGAAGTCGAAAGGATTACAATTCCTATTCCGCCTAAAATTCGTGGAATTCGTTGAGAGTTAGAATAGATTCGTAGACCCGGTCGACTTATTCTCTTTAAATTTAAAATCGTTTTATAGGATTCTTTCTTATTTCGTCTATGTCGTAGGGTTAAAATCAAAAAATATTGGTTGTTTTCGCGATGTTTCCTTACGTTTTCGATAAAACCCTCTCGTAAAAGGATTTTAACAATGCTTTCGGTGATGTTAGTCGATGCTATCCGAACCGTTCCTTTTCTATGCATGTCAGCATTTCGTATAGAGGTTATTATATCAGCAATAGTGTCTTTCCCCATGATAAGTTAAAATTCCTTATTGTTCGATAATTTTGATATAATCAACATGTTCTTTTTCTTTTATTTATATTATAGATATAGACGAATTATATATTAATATATGAATTAAATTCTTAATATTTTATTATTAAGGGTATATGCGTGATACACAATCTATTAATTAATTTTATTGAAATAAAATTTTTTTAATCCTATACTAACTATCGATATTTAGATCTTATAATACCTCAGGAGCTAATGAAACTATTTTAGTAAAGTTTAATTGTCTCAATTCCCGTGGGATCGCCCCAAAAACTCGAGTTCCTTTTGGATTTCCTTCTTGATCAATGACAACTGCCGCATTGTCATCATATCGTATTATCGTCCCATTGTTACGTTTGAGTTCTTTACAAGTACGTACAATTACAGCTCTAATCACTTCTGATCTTTCTAGAGGAGTATTTGGTATTGCTTCCTTGATTACAGCAACAATAACGTCACCAATATGAGCATAGCGGCGATTACTAGCTCCTATTATTCGAATACACATCAATTCTCGCGCCCCGCTGTTGTCTGCTACATTCAAATAGGTTTGTGGTTGAATCATATCATTTTTTTGTATCTCTTCTTTTAATGCAAAGGACGAAGTAAAAAAATATTGTTTGTCAAAATAAAGAAAACTGATAATCTTTTTATCCTTAAATGTTATTTAGCTTTTTCATTCTATATTCCTATTCAGAAATAATGAATTGGGTTTTTATCGGCATTTTTGATGCCGCTATTGAAATAGCTTTTCTGGCTATATTTTCGGGTACACCACCCATTTCATAAAGGATTTTACCTGGTTTAACCACAGCTACCCAATACTCAGGAGATCCTTTCCCAGAACCCATACGCGTTTCCGCAGGTCTTACTGTAACTGGTTTGTCTGGAAATATACGTACCCAAATTTTTCCACCACGTCGTACATTTCGTGTCATTGCTCGTCGCCCTGCTTCTATTTGTCTAGATGTGATCCAAGCGGGTTCAAGTGTTTGAAGAGCATATCTGCCAAAACAAATACGATTCCCACGAGAAGATATTCCTTTTAGTCTTCCTCGATGTTGTTTACGAAATCTGGTTCTTTTGGGGTTATAGTTGATGGGGTTTTTTCTAAATTATAAATTCCATCTCTACTACAGAACTGAACGTGAGAGTTTCTTCTCATCCAGCTCCTCGCGAAAAAAAGCTTATATTAAGATATAGATGTAGTTAATGATTAATTCTATTAATCATAATCATGGGATTTTTTGAAATTTCATCTGATCTCTTCTAAATTTGTGTATGTCTTTTTCGAAATGGAATCCAAGATGAATTCTATTTATTTAAAAATAACGTACTATCATCATCTCGAAGGTCGTTTTTGTTAGAGTTAGAATATTCTAACAAATCCTTATTTTCTTTTTTATTTTTTTTTTCGTATTTTATTACTTTTTTTTATTTGGAAAAAAACACAAATTTTTCGCCGGCGAATATTTACTCTTTCAATATCTATTTAAGTTTGATGTTTATCCCACGAGGTCTCAGAATAAAAATCAGAATAGATAATAAAGTTTCTGGTTTATTCCGCCATCCTGTCCAATGAATTACTAAGATTTGTTTTTCTTTTTCAATAGAATCCTCTATATTCATGGGTTCCGTCGTTCCCATCGCTTCTTGATTAATCATTAGGCCCGAATTCTACAATGGAGCTCTTATATGAAATTTGGAATTTCATTTTTTAATTTGTTTTTGAGTCAATTTTCTCAGTTTTTATTGGCTCAAGGCTCTTCATTTTTTTTTTTTCGGAACAGATTTATCTAATTATTATGAATGAATCTGTATTGATGCTTTATTACATTGCTTTTCTTACAGTGACCTCATAGACTTTCCAAATTGGAATCATATATCATTAATATTCCATTTTTTCTCTCTTTCTTTCATCCTTCCATTTATCGGCATACTTTTCGATTACCTTTCATAACTTAATAATCATATTTCTTTATTCTTTTTTTTTTTGTAAAAAAAATTCAGTTGCTACAATGATATGATCAATTTATCATATCTTGACTGATTTTTTTTGATCCAGATAATGCGAAGCAATGAGTTGCTTAGGTTATTTATTAATGCTATAGTTATTAGTTGCTGTTATAGGTAAGTTCTTTTTTCTTTTTTGTTTATCGTAATCT